GCAAAACAAATGCAAGTGAACTTGAAGATATCGATCTGATCCTATATGTATTACAATAAAAAGAGTATTACTATAAATAGGAAATGAATAAAAATTGAATTTCTACAATTAGAATTTACAATTAAAGTAAGGAGTATTGAGAATGCGAGATTTAAAAACATATCTATCCGTTGCACCGGTAATAAGTACTCTATGGTTCGGGTCTTTAGCAGGTCTATTGATCGAAATCAATCGTTTTTTCCCAGATGCATTAACATTCCCCTTTTTTGCATTCTAGTTATTAATACGAGATATGGGGGGGGTGAAGAAGATTCGAAATACAATTCAATAGTTGAGACTCCTATCTTATCCTCGCTCTTCTTTTTTGTTTTTAATTACAATAGTTCTAGATATAAAAGAGAACGATGAAAAGTGAATTCAAACTCAACAAAACGTCCCGTCCCAGACTTTCATTTAAGGAAATGCATTTAACTCAAATTAAGTAAGAGATAAGAAAATGAAAGCGTAAATGTGGTTAAGACAACAATATCATATAAGATTCTTCACTAAAATACTCGAGTTCAATTCGAATCTAAACTTGAAATCGAAATAGACTTTGAAATTATTGTATTCTAACTTCTTCCTAGATTGATTACAACGAAATATTTCGTTGATTTCGAGCGAGTTAGTCACTTCGATTTTTTTCTTTTCTTCACTTCAAATCGGAAATGAAAATTGGAAAATAGAAGAGTTGAGGGAATAAAAGACAACCAAACTAAAAAAATAGAGGAGGAGATTCATGGCTAAGGTAAAAGCTAAGGTAAAAGATGTTCGAGTACAGATTATTTTGGAATGTACCAACTGCGTTCAAAAGAGTGTTAATAAGAAATCAACAGGCATTTTCAGATATATTACTCAAAAGAATCGACACAATACGCCTAGTCGATTGGAATTGAGAAAATTCTGTCCCGGTTGTTACAAACATACGATTCATTGCGAGATAAAGAAATAGAAGGAATCTCATCATCTACTTGTACTTGTCGCCTTTACAAGACAAGCAAGATGCAAAATGGCACGACCTGGCAACATAGAAGATGTTAAGATATAGTTTCTATTTAAATTTAAATAGAAACAAAGAAAAGCCTATTCCTTCAGTTTCAAGTTTTAATCAGTATTTTTTTTGATCCGATCGAACGAAATAGGAGTTTTCAAATTCAATAATGAAATAGGAGTTTTCAAAAAAAAATAAGGAATAAACAAATCATGGATAAATCCAAGCGACCCTTTCTTAAGCCCAAGTTTAAACCCAAGGGCCCTTTTCTTAAGCCCAAGCTTAAGCCCAAGCGCCCTTTTCTTAAAAAAAAGAGACCTTTTCGTAGACGGGTGGCCCGGCCCAAGGGTCCAATTGTTTATAGTAATCTTCGTTTAATTAGTTTTTTTATTAGTAAACAAGGAAAAATTTTATCTAGGCGACGGAATAAAGTGACTTTAAGAGAACAACGAGCGATTACTCTTGCTATAAAACAAGCTCGAATTTTAGCTTTTTTACCTTTTGTTAAAAACGCGAGCGCACAAAGGATTAAAAACGAGAAAGAGAAAGCAAAAAGGAAATTACTTGCTAGACTTACAGGTCCTGGCACCGGAAAAGCTAAAACTAAAGGACCTCGAACTGGAAAAGCTAGACCTAGAGGAAAAGCTAAACCTAGAGAAAAAGCTAGACCTAGAGGTCCTCGAACCAGAAAAAAAAGAGATTGATTTACTCAATCCAAATTCTAATCCGAACTAAAATGAAACATAGATTGAAAAATATGAAGAAAAAAAAACGATTTGTTCTCTCTCAAATCGTTTTTTTTTTGAATGGTTTTATTAAGTTTGCCTACGGGATTGATCATATTATTTTCCTATTTTATCCTATTTATTTATATTCTACCTTCTCCTAATTTATTTTCCGGAGAATGCGATGGAAATGAATTAGTCCGATAGATTCTTTTCCATTTCGATATTTTATAATTTTAGGCCGGGTTTAGGATGTTTTTTGAAATCGTAAAAATACAATTCCTATTCAATATAGCCATTTGTGCAAGTATTTTACGATTAAGAAGCAACTGTCTCTTGTAGAGATTGTTTATTAATCTATTATAGTTAATAGATATACTATTCTCGCGAATTACTGCATTGATCCGAGTGACCCACAAACGCCGAAAATTCCTTTTTTGCCCATCTCTATCTCGATCCGACGAAGCTAAGGCTCTTATTTTTTGTTGAATCATACTTCGAGTAAGTCGTGAGCGCGCCCCGCGAAAATGTGATGTGAGGAAACATATTTTTGTTCTACGTCTATTAGCTATATATCCTCGTCTAGTCCTAGTCATTTAGTCATTGAATAAGTGAAACTTTGATGAATAACTAATTTACTTTTTTTTCTGTCAGCTATTCTTTTAGCCTTTTATAGAAAAACAAAACGGATTCTTCCAATATATCAAAAAAGAATTCCAGCGGCTTTTGCTACTATAACCTTCCTACTCACCATTTTCTTTCTAGGGAATTTTTCCTAGAAATAGGAAATATGTATCGATACTAGGTATCAAACAAAAAATATACTAAATAATAATAATCAAAATAGTCAAATAAAAAGAGTCAATATAAATGAATATAAATGAATAAAAAGAATAAAAAACAAAAAGTCACAATATTCTTTCTAAAAATTGAAAACTACCAATAGCTATTTTAACTTCTTATTTTAAATTACAAAAAAGAATTAGACATTTTATTTAGTTTGAATAGTTAGTAAAGAAATAGTGGGTTCCGTCGTTTCTATGGTTACTTCGTAAACGGTGAGGTCTTCTCTATACACCGGAGCTCCTTCTTCATTGACTCATTTAATCAATGTTTTTGTTAACTTGTACAGTTCACACTCTTTGGCTCTAGCTATGAATTAGCCAGCGATAGGTCTTTCACACCGAGATCCATCTATACAGTAACGGTATTTAATTATGAAGATTTGCTAATTGAATTAGCTGACCCTTCGAGTCCGTTCTTAGAAGAAAAGGGCCTGCTTTTTGATCTTTTAATTTAAATAGGGTTTACCCTGCTTAACTTAATATAGAATCATTTTCTATCAATCGGGTCTTCCTTCAAGTTTAAATTGAAAAAGGAGGTGATTCAAATTTCACCAAAGAAAACCATAATTTTGATATAAAATAGAAAAAAGAATGATACGATAGATCTTTCGTTCCTCTAAATAAAAGATACAAATGAGGGATTCCTCCAGTCTATCCTATTTCTATTCATCACGAATCGCAGGGAATGGAAAAAATGATTTCTTTTCTCCTGTCCCAACCGCGGATCTAAACGAGTCGCACATACGTCCTAGTACACCTTCCTCGTCGCTGAGGACATCCCGCAAGAGCGGGGGTTTTTTTTCTCCTTCTGGTTGGCTGTCTTGTGTTTCTAATAAGTTGTTTAACAGTTGGCATGCATGTTTAATCATATGTGTGATGGTTCGGTTTAGACTCATCCTAACCAGGATGAAAGCTAAAGTTCCTAACCTAGCCGGGATGAAAGATAAAGCCCGAAATACCGCAAATTGGATGTAGACAAAGCCCGGAATTTGTATTCCGGGCTTTGTCTATATCCAATTTGCGGCCAAACCAGTCACTTTTGTGACGACCTTTATTCCCCCTACTCAGCCCACCTTCCTACCCTCCCTCCTCCCTCCTACCTACATCCTATACTAGTAGTCGTTCGTTGTCGGAGATCCAGAAATCGATGGAGTATGGGTCGTGCGTGCCTTTCCCACTCTCCATCTAACACTATGCACACAACGACTACCAGCCCATGATAATAAACCACAGATAGAATACGCAAAATAGGATACGTAAACCCAGAGGGAACCACCAAGGGGGGTGCGGTGGGGGTACGCGAATTATGAACGGGAAGACATAGGTTGCGATGATGAAGATAATCATTAGAGCTATCTTATCTAGCCCATCAACAATTCGTATACCCGCCTCAGTATAAAAGAAAAATATTTCAGCACGTACCAATAATCTTTCAAAAAATCTTTCAATAGGCCTTTCAATAATACGGTACACAAGTCCTCGTATGCGCCTTCTATTAGGTGGGTAACCCCATAATATTTGATAGATAATAAAAGCTATCGTGAAGGCAACCTGAAGGCGGGTCACACTATACCAGATAAGCGCCAACCTGCACGCTCCAGTCGTTCTACTGTCACAGAGCACCAGGATGATACCCCAAACCTTATGCGCTTTGTACTGAAATTCTGCAATTAACAGGGCAAAGGTCGCCTGGCCAACTTGATGGATAACCTGAGCCAGGCGATCTTTATCCATTAGAAACCTAAAAAGATCGATCATCCTTTCTAGTATTTCTCTTTGTATCTTTCGGACCATTTTCTGTTTTAATCTGCGGATACTGCGGAAAAGCTTCCGCAGCGCCGCAATTTTTGGGTTCTTCATAATAAATTTAAATAGGCTCCTCCCTTCTCAAAATAAAGTTTTATATACGCTTTCTTCATCAGACTCTATTTTTCCTTCATCAGACTCTATTTTTCTATGTGGAATAACGTCATCAATAAGTCCATAGGACTGGGCGTCTGCTGCAGACATAAAAAAGTCCCGTTCTATATCCTTAGATATAACGTCCGCATCTTGTTGCGTTGTGAACGCATATATATCAATTACCCTCTGTCGCAAGTCCAATAACTCGTCTACATACGAGGTGAGCTCGTCCATTCTATTACTAATTGGTAATGTAGGAATTTTTTTTTCTTTTTTTTTTTCTTTTTCTTGTTCTTTGTTTTTTTTTTCCTCGGACTTAAGACGAAACTCACCAGTTGGTTGATGTATCATTACTCGCGTATGCGGGAAGGCCACTCGCTCGTTTTGGTCGCCTGCGCAGAGGATCAAAGATGCTGTTGATGCAACCAGCCCCAGTCCTACTGTATGCAGGCCCAAGTCCAAATCACAACTTTGCATCATATCGAAAATGGCTAATCCTGACTTTAGGAAGCCGCCTGGCGAATTGATAAAAAAAGTCAACTCGTCAAGGTCTTCCTTTTCCTTATTGAGCAAGACGATAGAACCAATAATATTACTTGCCATTTCGTTATCAATTTTACCAAATATAAAAAGAGACCCTGACTCAAAAAATAGCGTAGGTAATTCCACCCATTCCTGTTGACTTTCTCTCTCTTCTTGTTGGTCTTCCCAAAATTTGTATTTGCCTGAGTAGTATTCCTCTGCCCAGCCCTTGTAAAAATGATCTTGAAAGTTCATCAAACGATGATGCGCTTCAAAGTCCAGGGAATCCTGAAAATCCTGGTCATCCTCCTCCTTTCGAGCGCGAAACTCTCTCAGCTGAGGATCCTCGGGTTCATCGTCGTAGTAAATTTTTTGATCTTCAAAGTCAAAGTCTTCATCCGCGTCGTAAAAAGGAACAAGTGGAATTCCTAGGGCCATATTTCTTTATTTCTCCTATGGACTCAAATTATAGCTTCCATACCTGTTTGTTTTATGTATAACTGTAGTGAAGTTGGATATCCATCCCATTTCAATTTTTTAACTTAAAATTGGGGGTTTGGGGATTCTTGATTTTTCTTTCTTTTGATTTTCTACATATACTCAACGCCGGACTTTTACTTCTTTTCGTTCTTTTTCGTTCTTATTACTTTTTCTTTATTCTTATTACTTTTTCTTCTTTATTATATTATTACAATGAATTTCTTAACTATACATGACCTTAATTTCGCCCTTACAACGACATTATAGCTTGTTTGGGGATTCTTGATTTTTCTTTCTTTTGATTTTCTACATATACTCAACGCCGGACTTTTACTTCTTTTCGTTCTTTTTCGTTCTTATTACTTTTTCTTTATTCTTATTACTTTTTCTTCTTTATTATATTATTATTATATTATTACAATGAATTTCTTAACTATACATGACCTTAATTTCGCCCTTACCTTGACCTTACCTTGCCCTTAGAAGAAAGGCTATCACATCCCATCCCGAGGTGCTGCTAAATGTCAGGATCTTGTCAACGTCCAAACAATTCTCTCAACAAAGTTGAAAGTTTTTTTATCATACCATAGATACATAATTGAATTGCTATAGATCGATAGATATAGAATTGCATTGCCAACACAAATTCATTTTGTTCCTTTATTAAATAATTTGATAAATCCGCAGATCTAGAAATTCATTTCGGACAATTGAACCTTCTCAAACTGTTTTTTTTTAAGAACTAAAAAAATTTGTGCTAAAATAACCGATGTCAAGAAGAACAAAAGGCCTTGGATACGTAATGGGTCTTGAAGTACTATTTCCGCATCACCCTGACCAAATCCACCCACATTCGGATTACTCGTTAATGGTTGATCCAGTTTGATTGATTCACCTTCTGAAACAAGAAGTTCTGGTCCTGGAGGTATAATATCAATCACTTGACGCTCCTCTGAGGCATCTGTTATGGTTATTTCGTATCCCCCTTTCTCTTTTCGTATGATTTTGCTTACTCTACCCGCAGCTGTCGCATTATAAACCGTATTATTACTCTTGCTACCGTCGGGATAAATTTGTCCTCTTCCCCGATTTCCACCTACATATATAGGATATTTTAAGAAGTGAACATCTTTTTTAGTAGCGGGGTCCGGAGAAAGAATAGGAAAGGTAATTTCAGTATATTTCTGACCAGGCACAGGTCCTATCACAAGAATATTTTTTTTATTGGGTCGATAACTCAGAAAAGAGAGATTGCCTATCTTTTCTTTCATCTCTGGAAAAATACGATCTGCTGGGGCTAATTCAAAGCCCTTGGGTAAAATAAGAACAGCCCCCACATTCAAAGCTCCCTTTTTACCATTAGCAAGAACTTGTTTCAGTTGCATATCATAAGGAATTCGAAGAACTGCTTCAAATACAGTATCTGGAAGGACTGCTTGCGGAACCTCAATATCCACAGGCTTATTAGCTAAATGACAATTGGCACAGACAATACGCCCTGTTGCCTCACGTGGATTTTCATAACCCTGCTGCGCAAAAATAGGATATGCACTTGAAATGGATACCTGAGTCGTTATATATATGATGAGCGATACAGAAATGAAGCAAGTAATCTCGGCTTTTATCCAAGAAAGGCTCTTTCTAGTTTGCATGGTACAGTCGGTGATGCCAAAAATTTCTACAATAAAATTAGGTAGGTCAGGAGTCTAGGTCCATACCTATGATGCTGCTATTTTACTGAAAGATTTTTTTTTAGTAAAATAAAGGAGGAATCCCCATCGCTTAGACCTTTCCGTGTATAGCAAAAAAATTCTCAAAAAATAAGATTTTCAATCTTTTGCTTAGGGGCAAAATAACAAGGATTCGGATTGGATAGGTGAATCCTTTTTCAATGTTTGATTGAATGATAAATCACTACAAGTGACGGAGATAGACGATTTAAATAAAAAAAGATTGAATATTTAAAAAGGGTATCGAGAATCACTGGACAACTGGAAAGAAGAATGGATATAATTAGATCGTTATGAGGAAAGCCAAAATCCTTGTAGACAGATTGAATCATGAATTCCCAAATACGATTTGAATGGAATCCTACCAAAAAATCAGTTACTAAAAGAATCAAAAAAGCTTTTATTGTGTCACTTAAGTTATATAGAAATTCTTGAATCCAAGAATTAATAAAACGAAGTTCTTCATTACGTAGAATATAATAACCGCTTAGAATAATGAAACATATTATATTTGTCGAGAAGTGAAAAAACATCTGGATACGCTCCTCATTGTACATCTTGATCAATTGGATCGTTTCTTTGTGGATTGTGATAATCGACTTTTGTCGATGTGGTTCCGGATATTCCTTTATCATTTCGTCCAACAAGAAGAGTTCCTCTAATTCTATGAATTTATCTATCATACTCTTTTCTTGAAGAGTATTGAAAACAATTTCAGATTGACTAGTATTTCCCAAATTAATAACCCCAAATTCCACACTTTTATGAACCAAAAAAGAGATAAACGAGGGCAACAATACCAGAGATGTAAGATAAAGAATGGAGATTAATGCTTTTTGTTTTTTCATTTTGTCGTCTGTGAATTGTTAATGAAGTCAACTCATTCGTCGACTCTATATGATGGACTTTTTTTTCCAGACGTTCACGGCATGCCTTGGAACCTCTAAATGGCTTCTCGATTTTGACTTTGTAAATCATTAGTTCGATCCTGAACTTATAAAAAATGTCAGAAATTTTAGAAAGAGTATACGAATGAAGAAAAAAATCTTGTTTTCAGATCTCTCAATTGGTCAAATTCAAAAAAAAACTTTCCTCTTGTTGAAAAATGTTCAAAAAAGCCATTTCAAATTGAGAGTTCTAGATGCAATAATTCCCTTCGGTTATATTAAACTAACAAATCCAATAGAAAATATACCAATAATATATATAAGTGGCGGACCGCCTGCAGTTACCAGAAAAAAAAAAGGGAGATCTATTTCGGATTCGGAAGAATATTATGATGTTATGATCAAAAATCAAAAACGGGTGGTAAGTTTAGGGCAAAAAAAGAAAGTTGGATTGACAAAAAGAAAGGGCATTTACAAGAAAGGATCTATCGTATCAATTGCGAATTCAATATAGAAAATATATATAGATAGAATTTTTTGAGTCTCTCTCTTATTAGATCTTAGTCCGAAATGCCTCGTTTTGCTTTCGTCAATGTGTCTATTATTTTGATTTCGTACTTCTTTTGCTAATGAATTAACTGAATTTCAATACCTATAAAAAAATTGCGAATAAAAAAGTTTTGGTTTACTTTATTATAGAGTGTATGTATATTCTATCATTTTTGATTATATATTTATTTAGTATATACTCTATTATATATTCTATTTTTGACTATATGATATAATACCCGATTCGATCATATAATACATATCTAAAATATATAAAAAAGAATTAGAATTAATATTAGAATTAATAAAGTAGAAGATTTTATTTGTTCTGTTCATCAATATAGAATACTATGACGAAGACGAAATTTCAATTCAGTTAGGCTTATATAAAATATAAAAAAGAAAGATTCTTTTTTCTTTGCTGCTAAGAAAATGCTCATTCTTGCGTTGAGTGCATTTCAAAATACTTCAATTGGTACATGCAAGAAATAGGCCAACTCCGCCGCCTTTTTCTCAATTTCTCGTGGAGTCCTATTTTCATTGGTCCGAGTCAAAGTAAAGGCTCCCTGACCTCTGATTTCCATATAAAGAACACGTCGAGGAAAAAGACCCTCTTTAACTTCTATTTTGATAGACTGAATATCTTTTATAAAAAATCTGAGTAAGAGGCGACGATTCTTTCCCGGAAAGCCCCAACGAAAAAGAGAGACTATTCCTTCTTTTCTATCGAATCGATCATAACCACTACCAATATTCCACGAAATTGTGCACCACAAATACGAGCTAATAAATAGACCGGCGATACCATAGAAGGCCATCACGATGCCTTGTGGAAAAAAAAGGATTTGCTGAGACGCAAATAAATATATCCCCATTCTGCCAAGGTAACTGGAAAGTCCAACCAAAAAAAAACCTAATGAACCTAAAAAGAGTATAACGGCCCAACAGATATTACTTGTTTTTCGAGACCCCACTATAAGTTCTATCCATATATGTTTTGATCGCCAACTCATACTCAATCCAGTTTCATTTTAATGAAAAGAGAAGACTAGCCCAACCAAATGAATTTGACTTACTTTTGTTTGTTTTCCAAATCACTTTCTTTTTATCAACTCACATTACCTTTTATTCGGATGTCCTTTTTTAGGAGGAATTCCTTCGATCTAAAATGTAATTCAAATTAAAATAAGAATTAAGAATAGCAAGTATCCTGCTCAGACGATTCCCTATCTCAATACATATGGATACATTGGCTTTGCATTTTTTTAGGCGTCGAACTGTATTTCGATTGCTTTTCAATTTTAAATAAGCCCATTTTATCTATCCTATTTTCACCTGTATGTATAATAATTTTTATATTTATGTCTGAAGGAGAGACCAGTCCATATACCCGCTATACCATTATAGCCTAATTGACTAGATAGATATCTGGATAGATATCTGGCTTATGAGCCACCCTTCTGATGGAAAATGTTTCATCTCTTTTTTTTTTCAAGACTTAAGCGATGAAACATTTCCCCATCAGATCTAAAGAATCTTGTTTCTTTGAATATAAAGAAATAAAGAAACTATTGCAATTGCTGGAAATACCAAACCTAATAAAGGGACAAAAATAGAGGGTAAATTGTTGAGAATTGTCATAGAATCGGCACCTCGCATTATTTAATATATGGAACTCTTTATTATTTCTTTTTTTTTTCAAAATTACAAATAATTGATTTCGAAAAGAAAAATTAAAAAATAAAGTTAGGTTATTTTGTTATGGCTTTATCTTTTTTATCATTCGAAATAGGTTGGATTTAATTAAATCCATTTTATTTTGGACTAAAAGTTAACTAAAAGAGTAAAAAGAGTAGCTTTTTGACTAAACTAAAAAAGGGGGATTCTTGGAAGAAATAAAGATATAGAATAATAGACAAGACTCTATTTTTACCAACTTCCCCTTTTTGTTTTTTAGACATATGTAAGAAGAGAGGATTCGTTTTATTTCATTAGGATTTGTATTTTAGTGACTTTTTTTACCTCTTTCAGTACTGCTACTCTACTTGACCAAGGCTAATTGCTACGTAAATTAAGAGTCTCGTTTTCCTATTCTATTTTTTTTTGACGAAATTTTGAAAGAGTCGTCTAATCAATTTAGGACTAAGTAGAGTAGGATCGAAACGAAAGGAGTGGAACTGCAATAACTCAGTCAAAAGGCTTTTGAAAAGATTTCGCGGCACGATTAGATCCAAGAATCCTTTTTCAAATAAAACTTCGGCTTCTTGGGAACCCTCCGGTACTTCAATATGGAATAATTCCTCAATTACTCTTTTACCGGCAAATGCAATGTAAGCATCAGGTTCAGCAATAATGATATCCCCCAACATAGCAAAGCTAGCTGTCACCCCCCCGGTAGTGGGAGTTGTAAGAATCGATATATAAAATAACTTTTGATTTGATTTTTTTTTCTGATCCCTATACTTAGATAAAGCAGAAGATATTTTAGCCATTTGCATTAAGCTCAAACTTCCTTCTTGCATACGTGCTCCTCCAGAAGCACACACTATAATAAGAGGTAAAAAGTTTTTGGTAGCATGCTCAATCAAACGAGTGATTTTCTCGCCTACTACAGATCCCATACTGCCCCCGACAAAACGAAAATCCATGACACCCATTGCTATTTTAATGCCGTTTAATTTGCCTGTTCCTGTCTCAACAGCCTCAGACAATCCCGTCTCTCTTTCATTCCGCTTCATTTTATCTGTATAAGTTTCTTCATCTTCTATCTTTACGTTTTCTTCCTCGTTTTCTTCCTCTTCGTCTATCTTTACGTTTTCTTCCTCTTCTTTTTTTTCTAATTCTGATAAAAACGACAATATAGACAAGAAGCATCGTAGGTCTTCCTGGTCTTCTTTTGTGATTTCCCTTTCTACTAGAACCCCTCCTTCTATTGCATCATCCTCTGGATCTATGACCACAGGCTCCCCCTCTCCTTCGTATTCTGAATCACTGGCTTTATGGAAAGGGATTTCTTCTTTATCTATATAAATGCAGATCCCTAGAGCTCGATAATATGAATCGGCGGACGCCTCTAACTCTGCCCTCTTGTCACTGAGATCCTCAGGGTCTGAAGATTCAGGGTTTAAATCCTTAGGATTTGAATTTTCAGGATTTGAATTTTCAGGGTTTAAATCTTTAGGATCTGAAGCGGCTGAATCTTCAGGGTTTAAATCCTTAGGATTTGAATTTTCAGGGTTTGAATTTCCAGGGTTTAAATCTTTAGCTATGCGATAAGACATGTAGTGACGGTAGTACCCGTATGTAGAATTACTGTCTAAAACTCTAGCTTCAGCTTCATGCTCTTGAGCGGTTAAACCTAAACCGTCTGGAAGGTTTAATGATAATAAATGGTGGTCTTGAACGGTTAAATCGTCTCGAAGGGCGACTAAATAGTTAATGAAATTCCTATATTCTTTATAGGAAGGGTCTGAAGAGTTAGGTATATAGTTGTTCATTAACTTATAATAGCCTTCGTAGTAGAAGGAAGGGTCCTCATCTTTAAGGTCTGAAAAGTGAGCTTTAGCGTTTAAAAATTTATCTTTAAAGTCTTTTGTTAAGTCTTTAACGTGATTAAAGAATTCACCGTATGAAGAATCAAGGTGGCAAGAGATTAACTCGTAGTCCGCGGGGAGTACAGATATCGTTTTATCTTTAAAACATTCAAAAACGAATTTTAAATCTTCAACATATAAAAAGTATTCAGCGTATAAAATGTCTTGATCTTCAGGACAGTCGCAATTTAAGAAGTCACTAGGCGTAATAAGCGTTTGAAAGCCTAAAATTACATTTCTAATTTTTCGAAAAAGAGTTACGTCTATAAGGTGGTGCAGGTATTCTATGTATGTAGGGTATCTTTCACGGGAGGAAATGGCTATTAATTCGCCGATAGGTTTTAAAAACCTAGTTTTTAAAGCTTTAACATAAAAAACATAAAAAATGTAGTCCCGATATGTAATAAGGTTACCGCCACCGCTAAGGTTACCGCCACCGCTACCGTCACCGCTACCGCCACCGCTACCGTCACCGCTACCGCCACCGCTAAGGCTACCCCCACCGCTAAGGTTACCGCCACCGCTACCGTCACCGCTACCGCCACCGCTAAGGCTACCGCCACCGCTAAGGTTACCGCCACCGCTACCGCCACCGCTAAGGTTACCGCCACCGCTAAGGTTACCGCCACCGCTACCGCCACCGCTACCGCTAAGGTTACCGCCACCGCCCGGAAGGTTTGAATTTCCCGGAGGGTTTGAATTTCCAGGGCCTGAATCTTTAGCTATGCGATAACACATGTACCCACGGTAGTCCCCGTATGTAGGATTACGGTCTAAAACTCTAGCTTCAGCTTCACACTCTTGAGCGGTTAAACCGTCTGGAAGGTTTAATGATAATAAATGGTGGTCTTGAACGGTTAAATCGTCTCGAAGGGCGACTAAATAGTTAATGAAATTCCTATATTCTTTATAGGAAGGGTCCTCATCTTTAAGGTCTGAAAAGTGAGCTTTAGCGTTTAAAAATTTATCTTTAAAGTCTTTTGTTAAGTCTTTAACGCGATTAAAGAATTCAACGTATGAAAGATCAAGGGGGCGAGAGATTAACTCGTAGTCCGCGGGGTCTACAGATATTTTTTTATCTTGAAAAGATTCAAAAACGTCTAGTAAAGCGTCAACATAAAAAGAGTATTCAGTGTATAAAATATCTTGATCCTCATCTTCAGGAAAGTCGCAATGTAAGAAGTCACCAGGCATAATAAGCGTTTGAAAGCCTAAAATTACATCTTTAGCTTTTCGATAAATAGTTATTTCTTTAAGGTGGTGCAGGTATTCTATGTATGTAGGGTATCTTTCACGGGAGGCAATGAGTAGTAATTTGTCCTCATCAGATACATAATCAGTTAGAGCGTCAATTTTAGGTGTTAAAAACCTAGTTTTTAAAGTTTTAACATAAAAAATGTATTCCCGATATGTCATAAGGTTACCGCCACCGCTACCGCCACCGCTAAGGTTACCGCTACCGCCACCGCTAAGGTTACCGCCACCGCTACCGCCACCGCTAAGGTTACCGCCACCGCTACTACCGCCATCGCTAAGGTTACCGCCACCGCCCGGAGGGTTTGAATTTCCCGGAGGGTTTGAATTTCCAGGGTCAGCTACGGAATCAAAGTCAATAGGATCTTCAATAGGATTTTCAAGGGGATCCAAGGAATAAAAGTCAAGTGGATCTAAGGAATCAAAGTGAATAGGGTCCAAGGAACGCATCTGTTGATCCATAGGTTTCCAAGTATCTGAATCCAGCAAAAAGTCAATGCGCTCGGAACTCTTCATTTTTATGTAAGAACCACAATATTCACAAATATAGAGTTGTTCTTTCGCAATTTTATGATAAGTCATTCCGTCGCAAAAGTCGCAGACAATCCAGAGATGGCTAAAATCCGTTGGTCTGATGAGAGCCGTACAAGTTTTCGTTGTATTGAAATTCAAACTGTTCATACTGTCCGGGTTCGCCATAATATTTTCTGAAGTAGTCATATAAATATTTTCTGAAGTAGTCATATAAATTAAATGTATTTGTATCCCTTCAAAGTATAAGTGAAAGAAAGAAACTAGATATTCCTATGTATTGAAATTGAAATTGCTCACACTAATTTTTTTAGTGTTTTATGTTTTGAATTTGTCCTTTTTGATATTTGAATCTCTTATAGATTTCCGTCCGATAGTAAAGTTGAAACAATTGAAAATTGTAGTTTCCTGTTCCAAGATACAGTGTTGGACAGAATTGAAGTTAAAACAAACAAGCCAAGCGCGGTAGTCTAATTTTCTTTTCTTTGGGAGACTAACAAAAGAAAGAAAAGAAAACTCTGCATCCATTCCTTTGGAGAATTCTCGGGAATGGATGCAGTGCATCTATCCCATCCCCTTTTGGGATTATTCTCGGGATAGATGCAGTGGGACGATAGGATTCGAACCTACGAGTACCGGGACCAAAACCCGTTGCCTTACCACTCGGCCACGCCCCACGCATACACTAAGAAAGAGTAATCTTGATCTACATATAGATTTTAATCTTGCTATTGCTTTTTTGTCAATCGAACCCGAAATATATGAAATATATATAATCCATTTAGCTTATTGGAATCTATTTAGCTTATTTGGTTGGATTATTTAGCTTATTTGGTTGGATTTTGATATGTATAGCTATAGAATGACAGTAAATTTCTTGATCATAATATCTAATTCATATAAGATATTATATGAAAATGGGATTTCTTCTATTCTTTTTTTTCTTTTTGATTTGAGAATGAAAGGCTTTTTGATTGGATAAGCTTAAAGGCAGGTTTTTGTATACCTTACTTTAATCTTCTTTCTTCTTTCTATTCCATTTTTTTCTCAAAAATCTATTACTAACTCAGTCAAAATCGACTTATCCTCAAGAACAAAAATTTTCTTATGCTAAAATTGTTTAGTTTGATTTCTATCTGTTTTAATTCTGACCTTTATTCGAAAAGTGTTTTCTTCACAAAATTGCCCGAAGCCTATGCTTTTATGAATCCAATCGTAGATGTTATGCCAGTAATCCCTTTGTTCTTTTTTCTATTAGCTTTTGTTTGGCAAGCTGCTGTTAGTTTTAGATAAGATCTTTATCTTATCTATGCAATTTATTCGATAATTGTTCTTTTTTCTATTAGCTTTTGTTTGGCAAGCTGCTGTTAGTTTTAGATAAGATCTTTATCTTATCTATGCAATTTATTCGATAATTGTTCTTTTTTCTATTAGCTTTTGTTTGGCAAGCTGCTGTTAGTTTTAGATAAGATCTTTATCTTATCTATGCAATTTATTCGATAATTGTTCTTTTTTCTATTAGCTTTTGTTTGGCAAGCTGCTGTTAGTTTTAGATAAGATCTTTATCTTATCTATGCAATTTATTCGATAATTGTTCTTTTTTCTATTAGCTTTTGTTTGGCAAGCTGCTGTTAGTTTTAGATAAGATCTTTATCTTATCTATGCAATTTATTCGATAATTGTTCTTTTTTCTATTAGCTTTTGTTTGGCAAGCTGCTGTTAGTTTTAGATAAGATCTTTATCTTATCTATGCAATTTATTCGATAGAAAATAAATTCTAGCAATTCTTAACATAAGATTAATAAGGTTCATTTATATACAATAATTGGATCGTAGCGGGTATAGTTTAGTGGTATTAGAATTAGATTCTAGTTTATTAGAATTAGATTAGAGTCGCAATACGCAATAAAAAATCATCAGTATGAAAGCCAATTTTTTGTAATAAAAGATTCTACTCTGATCAAAAAAAAGAATATAAAAATAACACTTAATTTTTAAAAAGCCGTTTCTCTTTCGAGAAAGCACTTTCTTTTTTTAATTTCAAAATCTTTTTGTGATAGTTTGTGATAGATAAAAAAAATAGAAAATCTATTTTCTTTCTTTTTTTTTTCAACAAAAAAAAAAGATCTCGGAGATTGTGTAATGCTTACTCTCAAACTCTGTGTCTACACAGTAGTAATATTCTTTGTTTCACTATTCATCTTCGGATTTTTATCTAATGATCCAGGACGTAATCCTGGACGTGAAGAATAAAAAGAAGGTTTTTCGGGCTTGCTTTATTTTTGAATGTTCTTGGCATTTTATCTTTTCTACATCTTGAACTATTAAATGAAATAACAAAAAAAAATGGCAATGAAATAAAGTAAAAAAAAAAAAAACAAAGTAAAAATAAATTCATAAAAATAAATTAAATTAAAAAATTCTTTTGTAAGAAAAGTACCAAGCAATCAATGCAAGCGGAAAGAGAGGGATTCGAACCCTCGGTACAAATAAATCGTACAACGGATTAGCAATCCGACGCTTTAGTCCACTCAGCCATCTCTCCACTCCAAATTGAAAAAAAAATACTTACTATCTTTATCCTATATTAGTATCAATATCCTATATTGAAATTGAAGAACAAGGAATACTTGAAAAGGAAGAGTGCTTTTCTCCTCTTTTTAGTTCTCTTGATTATTTTTATTTTATTTTGGAATTACTTTTTCCATTTTTATTTAATTATGCATATCAATTTTTAGTTAATTGGATTCCTATTACTTTAGATAGATTAATCGGATATATTCCTATTTCTTTATTTATATTAATCGGACTTTTGCTTTTAATCAATTTTTTTGATTGAGTTATCTAAAAATATAAACTAAAAAATACTGCTTCGGCTCAATTTCGAAAACAAAATCAAATAGAGATTTCTTTTGTATGAATGAAAAATACAAAAGAAATCTCTATTTGATTCAAAACTAAAAAAAAGTTTATATTGTTGATATTGAAACAAGAGCAATCCTAATCCTAATTAGAACTATTTCGACGTCTCAGATAGAGGATAAAATAATATCCAAATCATACAGAATTCGTAATTCTTCTTTTTTTTTTCACAATCTCGAAAGGGTTCCCTGAAAAAAAGAATATATCTATCATTTTTCTGATTTTTTTAGGATCCTATGCCCTATACTATTACTCGACAAAAGGTTCATTTATATACAATAATTGGATCGTAGCGGGTATAGTTTAGTGGTAAAAGTGTGACTCGTTCTATGAATCCTACTTAATAGTTAAGGGATCCTTCGGCTCAGATTCTGACTAAAAACTTTATTTCTTAAAAGGATTAAATCTTTTTCCCTATCAATGAAGCACTCAAGGAAAAATAGGCATTCTCATAATTTGTCTCTAAAAAGCGATTAGAGAAATTGAAAAAATTGGATTTTTAAATTATGAAACAGAATTTTTGAAATTGG